AAAACTAATAAAAAAGAATATGGATTGTGGATTCGACTACATCACTTATTCTACTTTATACTTTACTGGATTTTACGGAGTCTGCTAATGCACGGCATGATTCGATCTGATCATAGAAAAAATTCTCTTCAAACAAACCAGCCTATCCTCTGGATGAGGCTTACACAGTGGTTGAAACAAAGACACATTTGGGTTTTACTTTCAATGTGGCGGATATAAAGTAATATATCCGCATAGCCAAATCAGTAGTCCAAGTCACACACTCCCATAATCCATCTTTCTTTTCGTGGAATTCCCCTCAACTATTCATGGCAACTAAATAATAGAATTTTTTGAGTTGAAGGGAAATATCCAAATATATGTCTTAGTATTTTCAATAATCCATATTTATAGCAATGAAATAGTATTTTTCCTCCCCCAAGCGCAATGAGTCATTCCAAATATCTCTATCTATATTCTCTATAAAGGACCAGAAATACCTTGCTTACGTATCATTGGAAAGTGCATTAACATAAAGACGGCAGTAAGAAGCGGTAATACAAAAGTATGTAAACTATAAAAACGAGTCAAAGTGGATTGTCCTACACTAGCACTTCCACGTAATAACTCTACCAAAGGAGATCCTATTACAGGAATAGCGTCTGGCACACCCGTTACAATTTTTACCGCCCAATAACCAATTTGGTCCCAGGGTAAGGAATAACCGGTTACCCCAAAAGATGCAGTCAATACACCAAGAACCACACCTGTAATCCAAGTCAATTCGCGAGGTTTTTTAAAGCCGCCGGTGAGATACACCCGAAATACATGGAGGATCATCATTAGGACCATCATACTTGCCGACCATCGATGCACTGATCGTATCAACCAACCAAAGTTAACTTCAGTCATTATGTATTGAACAGAAGCAAAAGCTTCAGTAACAGTCGGACGGTAGTAAAAAGTCATAGCAAACCCCGTAGCTACTTGTACTAAAAAGCAAGTAAGTGTAATTCCTCCTAAACAATAAAATATGTTGACATGGGGCGGAACGTATTTACTAGTTATATCATCTGCAATAGCCTGAATCTCGAGACGCTCTTCGAACCAATCATAGACTTTATTGAGATAGGTAAATCAGAGAAATTCCCCCTCCGAGAACCGTATATGAGAATTTCATCTCGTACAGCTCAAACAGAAAGACCCAAATATTAGTTGAAACGGATATGTGGAATAGAAACTTCTTAATTGATTCAAGAAGCCTCTTTCAAGATGAAGATATCGATAGGAAAAGAAAAATCCGAAAACTTTTCTTTGTGGTTATAATGCCAAAATATCAAGTTGGCTCATTGATTTTGTGATGTTGATCATTACGGGCCTCTTGAATCTTCTCATTACCCATTTTTGCTTGATTTGGTATTTTTATTTGTATGTAATGTGTAAGTAATACAGCCTTACTTTTTGTCTTTATTATGATAGGATTTTTCTTGTTAAGATCCTAGAAATCGATTAAAACCGCAGATTCATACTAGAACCGCGATGATTCAGTAAAACTTATAAACTAATATAAGTAGTCCAAAGATTCCCTGAGTAAGAATCATTGTATCATCACTTATTCAATGAATACAAATAATGACTAAAAATCCAAAGAAAACAAAATAAGTATAGACAAAGAATTTCAAAGGAGAAAAATTTTGCAATTTGTATCTTTGAATTCTTTCAAATTCTTTTGAGTTCGGTCGCGCGATCTGAATATTAAATCTGAATCATAGTTCTAATACTTACTAATCTATTTCATATATTCCGTGCTCCAGATACTAGAATAAAGATCTGACGAATTAAAAAACCATCTCTATCAAGATGAGAGACCGATTCTCTGTACTATCAATAGGATCCAGCCTAACAAGTCGCACACTCATATTCCAGAAATACAGAAAAAAGAAATTCCACGATCGGACTACCAAAAAAAAATAGAATTAGGGGGAGCGAAAAAAATCCGAGACTTACTTTAATATTGAAAAGCGAGGACTTAACACTTCTCGTAAATCTAATTCATTGAAATCCCGTCCAGTAAAACGGATGAATTATAAATCTCCAAAATAATAGATAGGAATATCGCAAATAAAGCCATTGCGACGCCCATCAAAGGAGTAGTTCCCCATCCAGGAGCTACTTTACCATATTCCGAGTTCAATGGTTTCAATAACGACCCTGCACCAGTTCGTCTTGGACGCGATCTAGAACCACCCTCAACGCTTTGTGTAGCCATAAATTCTATTTTGTATTAATTGAGCTTTGTTGACTTTGTATACCATTCCGTTGTATAAGATAAAATATCTTATCATAGATCCATTGGAGTCTTGAAATTAGAATCTTGATATTAGATAATAATGGAAACAGCAACCCTAGTCACCATCTTTCTATCTGGTTTACTTGTAAGTTTTACTGGGTATGCCTTATATACTGCTTTTGGGCAACCTTCTCAACAACTAAGAGATCCTTTTGAGGAACACGGAGACTAATTGAAGCAATGAGCCTCCCATATATATTTATTGCATATGGGAGGCTCATTGCTTCAATTACGACTTAAGCTAATGAAAAATCGTTTCATCTTTTTATTTGGAATTTTTCGTTGGAACTTTCGGCGGTTCTCGAAAAAAGATAGCGAAAAAAATTATTCCTAGAGTTGAGACTAAGAGGAATGTATAAACCAATGCTTCCATAGATTCGATCGTGGTTTACAATTATAACTTCCATACCTGTTTATTTGGGACCCTTTCCCCTATATTCCCTATCTAAAATAGAAAAAAGAACTAGATTCGAATTCAAAGGAAAGAGGCCAACTCAAATAGAGCAATGTTGTATCAAACTACTTGTCTTCTTGTAGTTGGATCTCCCAGTTTTTGGAATGCTCCAAATTCCACTTGAGCATCTAAATCTGGATCAATACCAGCAAAAACATCTCTGAACAAGGTTCTAGCGCCATGCCAAATGTGTCCGAAGAAAAAAAGCAGAGCAAACGAAGCATGTCCAAAAGTAAACCAGCCCCTTGGACTACTACGAAAAACACCATCGGATTTCAAAGTAGCACGATCTAATTCAAAAATTTCACCCAATTGAGCGCGTCTAGCATATTTTTTCACAGCAGTAGGATCACTATAACTGACTCCATTTAGTTCGCCACCATAAAACTCAACCGTTACCCCTACTTGTTCAACACTATACTTTGATTCGGCTCTTCGAAAAGGAACATCCGCTCTAACAATTCCGTCTCCATCTACCAAAACAACGGGAAATGTTTCAAAAAAAGTAGGCATACGGCGGACAAAAAGTTCACGTCCATCTTTATCTCTAAAGATGGGATGTCCTAACCACCCAACCGCTATTCCGTCCCCATTGTCCATCGAGCCTGCTCGGAACAATCCACCTTTTGCCGGATTATTTCCGATATAATCATAAAAAGCCAATTTTTCAGGAATTTTAGACCAAGCTTCAGCTAAACTTTGATTTTCAGCTAATCCCGCACCAATTCTTCGATATATTTCTTGCTGGAAATATCCTTGATCCCATTGATAACGAGTGGGACCGAATAATTCAATCGGTGTAGTTGCTGAACCATACCACATAGTTCCAGCAACAACAAAAGCTGCAAAAAAGACAGCAGCGATACTACTCGAAAGGACAGTTTCAATATTTCCCATACGTAATCCTTTGTAGAGACGTTGGGGCGGACGGACACTAAGATGGAATAGGCCTGCTAATATGCCCAAGGTTCCTGCTGCAATATGATGAGAGGCTATTCCTCCCGAAACAAAAGGATCAAAACCTTCCACACCCCACGCTGGATTTACAGCTTGTACCTTTCCAGTTAGTCCATAAGGATCCGACACCCATATTCCAGGACCATATAAGCCGGTTACATGAAAAGCGCCAAACCCAAAACAAGCCACTCCTGACAGAAATAAATGAATTCCAAAAATCTTAGGCAAATCCAAAGAAGGTTTTCCTGTACGTTCATCACAAAATATTTCTAGATCCCAATACACCCAATGCCATATAGCTGCCAAGAAGCACAAGCCGGAAAACACAATATGCGCCCCAGCCACACCTTCATAACTCCAAATACCGGGATTCGTTATAGTTCCCCCGATAATATTCCAACCACCCCACGAATCGGTTATTCCTAAACGAGTCATGAAAGGTATAACAAACATACCTTGTCTCCACATTGGATCAAGAACGGGATCAGAAGGATCAAAAACCGCTAATTCATATAGAGCCATCGAACCGGCCCAACCGGCAACCAAAGCTGTATGCATTATATGAACAGCCAGCAAACGACCGGGATCATTCAATACGACAGTATGAACACGATACCAAGGCAAACCCATCGAAATACCTCTTTAGCAACGAAAAGTAGACACTATGTAACTTTATTGCACTGAAAAAACTATGTTATGGACCCCCCCCTTTTTTGAATTGAGAATTGATTATCTTGGGGAAAGAATGAATCCTTTTTTCTATTCCCTTATTTAGTTTTAGTAATGTAAGAATAGAAAATTTTGTTTGTAGGAACAAAGAGAAGCAGATCTATTCTATATTCAATAAGTACCAATACGCAATACCCCTTTTTACATGAGTAAATGCATACAGATTTGTTCATCATTTACATCATTTAAAGGACCTATTAGTAATATTTTTAAGATTGACTCAAAATCAAAAATGAAATTCCGTAGTTGATATTATCTATTATAATTATTATAATTATATACAAGTTATTCTATTCCACCTCTTAGAAAGAACAAATTTTGAATCAAAATCAAATATTAGAAACTATTTGAAATAATTCCGCAGTTAATCTCGAATTAATGGGTTATGCTCTATTAAGGTTGGTTAAAAAAATGACCAAGTGTTTCAGTTAATCAGAATAATTTTAGAATTTATAAGGTTGAATAAAAACAAAAAAATTTGGAAACAAAAATGGGGGAGGAATTAGTATGGCACGGCCACCAATAAAGTTGCCTGGTTGGGGAAACGAGAACTGGGACGAGAACGAGAACTGGGACGAGAACGAGAACTGGGACGAGAACGAGAACAGGGACGACAACGGGGACGAGAGCGGGGACGAGAGCGGGGACGAGAGCGGGGACGAGAGCAGGGACGAGGACGAGAACGGGGACGACAACCAGAAGGGGAACGGGAAGGGGAAAGACAACGAGAACAGGAAGGAAGATATCTGGTGGGATGATATATATGAGGGACTTGCTGAACAGAGAGTCGTGTTGCTCACCGAGGAGCTTGACAACGAGGTGACCAATGATATTGTTGGTTCGTTGCTCGACCTATCTTTCCAGAGTCCCGCTGATATTTATCTTTTTATAAATTGTCCTGGGGGTTCAGTAGCGAATGGACTATCGATTCTCGATACCATGGAAATGATCAAGCCGGATGTGCAGACCATCTGCATAGGAGATGCCTCTTCAATGGCATCTTTGATCCTGGCTGCGGGAGCAAAAGGAAAGCGTCGAGCATTCCCTCACGCTAGGATAATGGCGCATCAACCCTGGTCTAATAAATTGAAGGCCAAAACAGGAATTCTTGCGGTAGAACATAACCACATGGACACCTTCCGCGACGATGTCACCAAGCTTTATGCGGCCAAAACGCACCGACAGCTGAGTGAAGCAACAACGCTCTTAGAAATGGATTCCTATATGACACCGAAAATCGCGAAAGCGTATAGAATTATTGATGATATAGGGGGCCCCGTTGGACTAGATGATGTGTTTGCTGGGCTAGGCGGAAACGAGTAAGCCAAGCCTTTCCGATTTGATATTTAATCTTCATTAATATTCTTTTTAATTTTCACTAGAATTAATATTCTTTCTAGAAAGAATATTAATTCTAGAAGGAATTCAGAATAATCATGCGGTTAGGATCGATCTAAACCGCCTTATTATCCATACAATTCAACATGCCAACTACTAAACAACTTATTAGAAACACAAGACAGCCTGTCAGAAAGCGTAAAAAAGCCCCCGCTCTTAGGGGATGCCCTCAGCGCCGAGGAACATGTACTAGGGTGTATGTGCGACTCGTTTAGATCATGAGTTGGGGCAAGAGAGAGGAAAGCGATTTTCCACTACTCGTGATCGGCTCAGATTAAGGGTAAATAGTATAGAATGGGGAAACTTTTTTCAATAAAAAAAATCTATATTTATCCTTCTATTGTGTATCTCATTTATGGTTTCCATCGGTAGAAATTCGATCAGCTCAATTTGAAATTTCAAATGAGAAAAAATTTCCCATTGATAATAAAGGATTATCAATTAAGCAGGGAAAAATTCTATTTAAATTAAATAGGCTGAAAATTGACACTACTCTTGCAAGAACGGACTTAGAGGGTCCGCTAATTAGCTAATCTTCAGAATTAAATACCGTTACTGTATAGATCGATCTCGTTATGAAAGACCTATTACTGGATAATTCAGGGGTAGAGCCAAAGAGTGTGAACTGTACAAGTTAACAATAGCATTGATTAAATGAAAGAAGGAGCTCCGGTGTATAGAGAAGACCTCACCGTTTAACAAGAAACCATAGAAACGATGGAACCCACTATTTCTTTATCCATTTCTATTTACTGCTTATTTTTTTTACTTTGATACTTAGTACTAGTATCAATGCAATTTTATTATTTCGAGGCGAAATGCTTAGAAAAAATCGTGGTTGGGAAGGTTATAGTAGCAAAAGCCTTTGGAATTTTTTTTTATATATTGGAAGAATACGTTTTGTTATTAGAGAAATGGGTACCAGAATAACTGAAAGAAAAAAATCCATTAGTTATTAATCAAAGTTTCTTTATTCAATGACCAGAACTAAACGAGGCTATACAGCTCGAAGGAGTAGAACAAAAGCTCGTTCATCTGCCTCAGGCTTTCAGGGGTCTCATGGAAGACTTAATCGATCTATTATTCAACAAACAATACGAGCTTTGGCTTCGGCCTATGGGGATAGAGATAGACAGAAAAGGCAATTTCGGCGTTTGTGGATCACTCGAATAAATGCAGGAATTCGTGAGAATATGGTATCTTCAAGTTATAGTAGATTAATAAACAATCTGTATAAGAGACAATTGCTTCTTAATCGTAAAATACTTGCACAAATAACTATATTAAATAGGAATTGTCTTTATGTCATTTCCAATGACAAATAAGGCGAGTTCGCCAGAATTTTTCCGGGGAATTCTTTGGAGAATGAATTCCGGGAAGGTAGGATAGAAATTAGTATGGTAAAATACTATGATAATATGATCAAGTAGGTAAATCGAACAAAACGCTCAAAAAAAAAAAGCGTTATTCTTACCAATTCCTTTTTTCTTACAACACAACAATCAAATCTCGTTTTTTCCAGTTTTCGGACAAAACATCACTCTAGGGTTGAATTCAGATTGGAATTTTGATTCACTTGAAGAAGAAATCTACTTTTTTCTGGTTTTACGACCAGCAGTTCTAGAAAACAACTCCCTTTTTTCAAATTGTTTTTGATTATTATTATATTTAGATTGTTTTTGATTATTATTATATTTAGATTGTTTTTGATTATTATTATATTTAGATTGTTTTTGATTATTATATTTAGATTGTTTTTGATTATTATTATTAAGAAAGGGTAACAAAGATAAAATACGAGCTTGTTTTATAGCAATAGTAATTAATCGTTGTTGTTTTAAAGTCAACCGAGTTACCCGTCTAGATAATATTTTTCCTTGTTCACTAATAAATCGACTAATTAAACTCATGTTATTATAATCAATCCGATCCCCCGGTCGGATCGGGGGCAAACGCCTACGAAAAGATCGCTTGGATTTACTAAAAGATCGCTTGGATTTACTAAAAAATTGCTTGGATTTATCCATAGTTTTTTTCCTTATTTCAAAAAGAATATTTCGTAATTCTAATTTCAAATTTCTAAAGCATTTTTGATCCGATCAAATGAAATTTGATTTTGCTTGTTTCTATTTATTATTTAGAAATGGAAATAATATATTAATTTATTAATAGTTAATATAGTTAATAACTATATACTTATCTATGTTATTCATTCTATATCTTATTCTATATGTTTACAATATATATATTTATATATTATTCTTTATGTTTACAATATATATATTTATATATTATTCTTTTTTTCATCTCTTTCGTCTTTGGAAAGATATGACATAGGTGATCGGTTCCATCTATTTCTTTATTTCCGTATGAATGGTATGTTTGGAACAATAAGAACAAAATTTTCTCAATTCCAATGCACTAGGCGTATTATGTCGATTCTTTTCAGTAATATATCTCGAAATGCCTCTTGATTTATTATTAACACTGGTTCGAACACAAGCAGTACATTCCAAAATAACCCTTATCCGGACAGCTTTACCTTTGGCCATGAACCTCCTTTTGAGTTTCCACTTTTCTATTTTCCGACCCAAAGTGAATAAGAAAGAAAAAAACTAGAAATTACTAACTTGAAATCAAATTCTGAAAGATTTTGTTGCAATCAAAATAAATAGAAATCTTCTAAAATATAGTAATTAGTAATAACTAAGAAAATTAAGAAAAAATAGGTAATACACAAATTTTAAACTCTATTTAGATTATAAGTTTTGATTCGAATCGCAGTATGTTATTTCATTGAAATATCTTGTACGATACTGTTGCCCTAACTGCATTTTCCGCTTTCGTTTTCGTTCTCTTAATTTAAATGAAGTTTAGTTATTTGAAGCCTGGGGCCGACTTCCAAGTTTCATTGAGATTAAATTGATCTTTCCTCTTTTTCTTTTATAATGTTTTCTAATAAAAAAATGAGAAGGGAAAGGAGTGGTATATATTTAATTGTATCGCTAATCTTCTTCACCTACATCTATGAATACTTAAAATGAAAAAAAGGGAAATGTTAGTGCATCCGGGAAAAAACGATTAATTTCTATCAATAGGCCTGCTAAAGACCCAAACCATAAAGTACTTATTATTGGTGCCACGGATAAATAGGTTTTTAGATATCGCATTTTAAAAGCTCCCCCTTTTCTTTCTTCTTGAGTCTAATAATAATAAATTGTAATAAATAACATAATTATTTACTGTAATACAAAATCGAATATTAATAAGGCATAATATAATGACATATATGATCAGATCTATATGTGGTTAAGGGCCACTTGTATTTGTTTTCTATAGGGAATCCGGAATTAAAGTTGGAAATGTACAACGAGATTTTTTTTAAGAAAAGAAAAAGACACTACGTCTTCCGCGTCAGTATTCACGAAATTTATGGCATATTTCCTAGTTTCCTTATATGTACATAAAATATTACATAAGTCGTTTTTATTATTCTGTTTTATTATTATCTTATATGATATGAGACCAAAAAGAAGAAAAAAGACAAAATGACAACATAAGGTGTTTTATTTATAGGAATAAAGTAAGTAAAGAAATAGATGGAAAACAAAAGAGGGATTCTCTACAATGACATTGTAGACCAATCGAAAGAAAGGGATGTAGCGCAGCTTGGTAGCGCGTTTGTTTTGGGTACAAAATGTCACGGGTTCAAATCCTGTCATCCCTACCTTTTACTTCGTCTCTGAGCAATAAGGTGAGATCCATTTGAGATAGGAGCACACACAACTAATTATCATATTTATTCTATATTCTAGTTATAGCATTTGAGACGATTTGGGCTTCAAAAGAAGCCTTTTCTTATCTTTGTGATAAGAAAGCGCTCTTAGTTCAGTTCGGTAGAACGTGGGTCTCCAAAACCCAATGGCGTAGGTTCAAATCCTACAGAGCGTGATTATATTACTCTTTTGTTTGGGCGAAATTTTTATGGAAAAAATAGAAGAGCAATCTAAGTTGAACCCTCCCCCGCCTTTGGAGGTCAAAAAAAAGGCGTTAATTAATCAAAATCAAAGGTCCAACTGGTCACCACGCCTGTATTGTAAATATGCAGTTACAAATAATCCAGCCAAAGTAAT